CGCGAAATACCCGGTTTTCTAGTAAAAAGATCTGCTAGCTATGGAGAATCCCGTCGACCTTCCTTCGATGACATCTCTGAGGCTCCACATTTCTTTATAGTCAAGAAAGCGAAAGAAGGCCTTTACCTCTTCCTTTGCACCTTCGGATTCACTTTCCCAAGAAGCGGATTCTTACACCCTTCCATCTTGCTCGCTCTAAACTATCCATAGTCATTAGTCATTAATGTGTCACTTCCTTGTCCGATTCTACTACTATGAATCCTTCCTGCCCCTCACAGATTTAGTGAAAAGAGCTAGATTCTGCGGATTTGAGGCATCAAGACTAGTTTCAAAGGCCTTAATCATATCCTCGCTTTCTTAACTTAATAAAATAGATGTCTCGCCTGCCGAATCCTTTGGGCATCCATATAGCAGATCTGTGGGAAAGAAGACTCGAAGCAGGTGCCATTAGGCTTGCTAAAGAAATGCTTATCTCAGGGCTAACAGGAAAATCCCGAACACCGTCTTCAATAGCTGCTGATTCGAGAACAAGAACCATGGCATTCGATGCAGCCTAGTCCCGTCTTTGTCCTAACAGCTGAGCCAATAGCAGCGCATTCAATAGCAGCAGCAGCCTAAAACGCACGGAGGGAACGTGCTACTTTATATTTATAAAAGACCGGTATTTGGAGTCAACTTCCTTCCTTGCTTCCCGTGATTGGCTTCGTCGGAGCCTATTCTGTGATGGAGAGATCGAAAGCATTTTCGGGAAAACTTTCTTTGTTTTAGGAATGTCAAGTGTGAAGCTTGACTTTACCCAGACTACTTTCGTCTGAAGTTGTCTACCGTACTTGATCAGTCAAGGGCTTTAGCACCTCCTTGTGCCATTATGCCATTAGAGAAGTGCATTCGAGAAGTCAGACTTTCATTAGCAATTCGCTTTCTTCATGGTTACGCGGGCAATTCAACAACATATGATTCGCCCCGAATATCTAACATCTGATTCACCGGCATACGATTAGCCGGCAGTTCCCGTTTATCCCGAGCTAGGAGCTCCGCTTTCTTCCGAACCAACAGACTCTGAAGTCGCAGCTAAAGCAAGAGGTCATATATAAAACGAATAGAAAATCAACTTCAGGCAGTGGATTCGAAGCAAGAAGGATTTTCAGTCCTGTTGCATCTTCTCTCGGCGAAAAAAAGGTCCTACTTGCATGTGTTAAGCATATAGCTCGACCATGATTCTTCCCTTCTTTAACCGGGGGAAGTACTTCTGAACCTATTTTCTACGCTTTCTTCTCTTATGCAATTGCAATTTCTGGTAGGTTAGAATCGAACTAGCCGACATGAGAAAGAGTTTAGATATCCACGATCAGTAGATAGAGAATCGAACAAGTTGCGGGAAAGAGCTGGTAGTATATCGTATAATACGATCAAGGCTGCTTGAATACACAACCCCTTCTCAGATCCATTTTTTGGTCTTTGTATGAAGAGAAAGAGAAAAGACAAGGGGGGCTAGGGTATGGCTTATACAGCAGAGGAATTTCATTCCGGGAACCCGTCTATGAGACGGCTATGGGTATAGACAGACATACCCGAAAGACCATTCCTTCACCACTTCAAAGAATAGACGGAGACGAGACGTACGATTGAAATCACGTTTATGAAAGCAATGGCTCTTAGCCGACTAAGATGACCACATAGTGGTATACTACTTCACGTAATTCACGTAATTTTCCACTTTACCACTATCAGACTAGACCGGAGCTTTTGAATAGGGCTTTGAGGATAAAAAGACTAGCCGGAAAGCCATTCCCCTGCTTGCGACCGCTGGACCACTTGGAATGATGGAAAAGAGAGTACAGAGAGCATTCCATATGGGGCTTCCCATCGGGGCTACCATTTTATCAGGCCCGATCGAGGTTCTCTTCTTTCCCGTTCATATGAAAAAGACCTGCAATGCTAATCTCGTTAGGCCACCCGAACCCATCGAACCGGAGTTAGATAGGTGAAAAGATAACAAGACAACACCTGCCTATATCGCTCCTGTCTAAGCGAGCGAGACTTTTTCCATTGATATTTCCATATCATGTAGCGAGACTCCACTTTAGATCCTGCGAGCTTAGTTTATGAATTTAGTTTATGAATAATGCAGCAATCGTAGGGTCGACAGTACCGGTGGGCTTTGAGCTACCAGAGCAAGGAGATAGAGCTTGAGCTTTTCCTTCATGGACCAAGGCGACTCTCGTTAGCTCTACTTGGGCTTAGTGCGATTCGAAACTGGGATTTTTTCTAGCCCGAAGAACGAACAAAGACAACAAGGAGCGACTGATAAGGAGCGGTTCAAGCTTTCTGGCCATTCCAACTGCCTCCATTATTCTACTTTTTAAGCGCCATAAGCAGCCAAGCATAGTGGTTCGCTCAAGCAATGGAGTTTGCGAAACTTCCGTTCCGGTAGTCCTTAACGCAAGGAAATAGTAAGATCAGACCCTCGAATTCGATTACACACAAGCTGCCAAGTAAGCTCTCGAAAGAGCTACCTCAGAATGAAAGCTACATCAATCCAAAGGAATTCAATCCGTTATATCTCCACCTCGTAAAGCCGTAACAGCATCGACTCATTAATGCGCCCTCAAGGGGCAGCCTATGGAACAAGGAAGAGGCTCGGCAGGAGACTCGCAACTAAGCACCTAATTGAATCTGGATTAAGCTACTTGTGCACCCGCAGTCGGTCTGGTGGTTTCGCCGTCTATGTATGACGTACATAGCACTAACTCGACCTTAGGGGGCAAGTAGGCCAGGCCTCTTAAGGTTACCTAGTTTGCTTAATCGCAATGATCATTAGAGCTCTCGATACCGGCTGGATCGGCGCACCTGTCACTCACACTAAGAAGAAATTGGAAACTTAGTTTCATCCATCACACGAAAGAAAAGATCAGACTCGGCACACGGGAAAAAGAGTTCGTTTACACTTCAATCACCACAAAGTGCTGGGGCCACTGGAATAGAAAACTCATAAGACCTAAAAATCATCACTCTGCTGCAGAAAAGAAAGGGAATCTATCTCCTACAGGTCTGCTGACGAGAGCGTCGATTGCTATTCGACGAAGGAACTTTGGATTTCTAGACACGGCAAAAACAATCAAAACTAGTGTCGTCTGCGCTGACTTATTGACAAGTTAAAGAAAGTCCAAATTAGCACAATCTTTTGGATATCCTAACGGGTAAACTCCAACCTCTCGCGGGCTGTGCCTGAGACCCCCTCTTAGTCTTAGGAGATCCCCTACGAACGGTCTGATAGAACCGGGAAAAAGAAAGTAGATTCAAAACTAGAAGACCAAGAACTTAACTGCTGGAGGAAGTCAAGCAAGCAGCAAATGACATAGATATAGGGTGGAATCTTGTAGGGAGGTGCAGATTCATTTCTGAATAGCAAAGAAGATCAATTGAATAAGAATAAGAGAGGAAAGCACGACTTCTTTCTTTCATGATGTAGTTGTCCTGCTTGAATCGATATTGGCTTAGATGTGATGCACCCAGAGAAAGATCATAAGGCTAAGGAGAATTGACACGAGTTTGAATAACTTCTTATCATGTTCAAAGCCGATTGCCCGCAGCTTTTGGGGGAAGAAAGACTAGTAGCACCACTTCTCAAGATAGAATGTCCCAAGTGAGTCGTAACAGGTAGTCTGAATCAAAGACTGCCCTTTGATCTCTGTTTTTACATTCCCCTACCCCTAGGGGTAGGGTGAGAAAAAGAAATGGAACTATCCAATCTCACTGTCAATGCAATTACATGATCTGTCAGCGCACATCCTTGCCAATCTACTTATGAGGAGGAGGTTTTTGAAGGGTCTCTTGATGCAGCTGAAAACTCTTTTTCTTCTCTTTCAAGACAGATGGCAGACTTGTCTCCCCTGCACTCTGGTGCTCCAGACGTAATCCACCAAATAAAAAAATTTTTGTGCTCTAGTATGGATGTGTTGGCTGATGACGCGTGCATAGCACCTTTCTAGGATCTGATCAATGCAGTCCTTTTGACAGAGCCGACTTCCCCAGCTTCCTCTAATAGTAGTTGAGAAGTCAACTACCTCTCTTAGACTATGGACGAGAGTCTAAAGCTTACTGTAAGTGCCTTTCCTACTGCCAATGAACTGTTTACTTCGCCTATACCAACTCTCCTTTCGTGGGTATCGTAAAGATTCTTGTCAAAAAAGAAATATGATGGAAAAGGTTTTTCAAAGGGTAAAACCCGGAAAGCTAGTGCTCGTGAATGGGCTCCTTACATGCAGATTATATTAGCTGTCCTTAGGCTTCCTCTTATTTCGATAAAATCCTCCCTTTATTTAATAACTCGTGCTTGATGCAATAAGCGCAAGGAGATTAAGCGTGTTTTTCCACAGATTGAAATTGTCTTGAATCGGCATACAGGCAAGTAGTAGATCTATCCTCCAAGCAGGTAATGAACTGGCCAGTGAAGAAGGCATCTTTTCCTTCCTAATACTTCTTTTGAAGGTTTCCGTCTTTTACTTGCTATTTATCTTGTCCGGTGACGTATTTCTATTTCTTTATCAGCAGGCTAAAGTCCCGAACTCCTGCTGTAAGACTCGGCTTCTTTTTCCGCCGAACGTAGGATGAAAAGAAGGGAAGATTAGAGATTGACCTCTCTCTTCCTGAGAGAAGAAGAACCAAAGGGCATCTTTTTGGACAAAAAAACCTTACAATGAAGAAATTCGCATTTTGGGTGAACTGGCTGGAGATATAGGTATCCCACCATAACTCATCCGAACGCTGCACGACGCTAGCCAGATCCCTAGGACGGGAGAGAAAGTTGAATAACAAACCATTGTACAGCAAAAAGGCTTCTTTGAGCCTGACCTCATCAACTGGATCAATTCGAATGCGAAATGGCAGTCTTGCAAGGGGGAAAAAAATCATTAAAACGTGCAGCAGGAGGTTCTTCATTTCCTCACATAGAAAGTTGTCATCCATGGCGGAGCACTCTAAGTGAGCGCGAGACGGTGTTTTTTTTGGAGGGGTGTGTTGCGAAGAAGGAGTGTAGTTCTGTACTGGCTTACTGATGGTGGCCGAGTCCTCCTCTTTGATCTTGAAAAAGATAGTTATGATTACGAAGCCGCTTCCTAAATAGGTGTTAAGGAGCATATCAGAGATGTGCATGTTCAAATCTGAAGGCAGGTTTGCATTACATCTTGATCTCTGAATCTTAACTTAATTTAGGGGTTCTTGATAGTGACTTTTTCACTCAAAAAATGGGCGCTTTTTCATTCAATAGCTCTTCTTCTCTTGAAAACGAAAATTCCACATTTCTGTCTCCAGAAAGTAACAAGTCAAAGGGACATCGGCGAACCATGGAAGGATACGATCCTGTGGCTTTCAAAGATGGGGTACTTCTCATGAGGTCAAGATCTATTCCTTTCATTGTTAGACAAGGAGCGAAGCTATGCCCTCTTGTGGGGCAAGTTATTGATTTTCTCCCCTTAGACTTTCATATACCATGAGCTTGGTTCCCCTTGGCCGGGCATAGAAGTCAACCATCCCTCTTTTTTCTCTTATCCAATGGTTGGTGATCAATTCAATCCCTTGTAAATAGAAAGGTGGACACACATCCGCCTCTTCAAACTGAACTACTTTTTTTTCTTGCCGGCAAGCGCTACGGCAACGCTTATGGCTGCAATCCAAACAGCAATGGCCCTCGCGGATTTCTCCTGCGGCTCATACATAACGTCAGTTATCTGGTCCCCCCTATCAACAGCTATCCCTTTGGCCGCCTCTACCCTATGATTTAATATATCTGTTTTTCCGCCTGCACCGCATTCGCTATGTGTTCTACGCCTTCTATGTTTAAAAAGAGGTTGATTACATCGGGTATCTTTCCCCACCCCGCATCCTAAAGCATGGAATGAGGGCGTAAGCTATGGCGGAAAGGTCTCCTCCGTTTATTCCTTTGTTTATGTTATGGCACTGCTCATCTGTGTCAGCTGCCACCATTGTAGTCCGGGCTTGTTTCTCTTTTGCACGAGTGCATTTCTGATTCTCGGGTACTTGAGAAGTTCCCTGTGTGTTGCCGCCATTTGCTGGTTTTTTGCAATCTCGTGGTTCATGTTTTATTTGTTGTTCTTTTTCTATTATGTATTGGTGCCCTACTCGTTCCGTAGATACCCGTATCTTTCCGCATGTAACATTTTCCCCTGTTTTTCGTTATTAGCTCTCGGCCGGTTCTCGTTTCCGGCCTTTTTTACGATGTTTAACTTCCGGTAAGGTTGCCTTTTCTGGCCAAAAAATTCTTTTTTGGGACGCCCATTTACTGCGGGCAGGTTATCTCTTAGCTATTCTTCTACTTTACGCTATTTCTTCGTGCGTGAGAGTATGCTTTCTTTTAAGGCTTATACATACATTATTTTTCTGCAAGCTGCGAGGGGGGGAATTGGGCAACCGGATTGAACTGATTAGGCAAAGCAAAAAAGAAGAAAATGCCATTGACATTGAATCAATAGTAAGTAAGAAAGCCAAATAGCCTATAGCCCATAGTTGGCTGCTTCTAGTGGACAACTAGGCTTTGAGGGAGGAAAGAGAGCATATTCATCTGACTCTAGATCTATAAATTTGCATTTCCATTCCCAGTGCAAATGATGGGCAATTGACTGTTTGCACGAGTAGGCTGTTAGAATGCCCTGTTTGTGGAAGGGGAAGGTTTTACATATCTATTATCTTGCCTCCTCTGTTTGTTTATCGCCGCGATTCCTTATCCCTATCCCTTTGTTGATGAATCCCATCTCTTCCTTTCATTTCTTCTCTCCTCAAACGAAAGGTCTTTCTTTGTTTAGTTCAAAGAGGGGTATTATGACCTGGTGGAAAAAGATCTTAAATGGCAATGGCTTTTGTTATATTTGTTATAAATGGAAATGTCGCTTTTTTAGCCTTCTCGGGCAGCTGCTATTTGAAATCCATTCCCGCTGCTGTCGTCAACGGTAGAACTCCTCGGGCATCCGTCCGCTTCTGGAGTTCAGGACTGAGTCTCGATCTCTCCGTTTGCTGTTCCTGCTGCCCCGGTGAAAGATCGAATAAATGGGCGATATCAGGCCGATGCCTCCCCTTCAATGTGCAAGATTGAAGTTCTGTATCAGCTTATTGATGTTGTTGAAGTAGCGGTTGAATTATCCATTTCCGTTTTGTCCATGGAAGTTGGGAGTTCAGGAAGCTCGCTCTCCCCTAATTGGGCCAAAGAGAGAAAGTTCTTTATTAGAGCAGTATCCCGGGCTACTCCCTAACAACTGGCTCAATGGCAATGCTTTGTGCACTTAGGCATTGGCTCAAGCCGCCCAGGGATGAAGTCGCTGGTCCTTTACTTTAGGGCCAGGGATGAAAGTGTCTGGTTTGATAGAAGCAGGCTTCCCTTGTTTGTTTTCTTTTTTTTTTTATTTCATTTAATGCCTATTGGTGTTCCAAAAGTCCCTTTTCGAAATCCCGGGGAGGATAGTTCAAATTGGATTGACGTATAGTGCGACTTGTCAGAGACATTGGGTCATTATGGGATTTCCCCGTTCTCTACCCCGATCGAGATATCCTCTGTTTCACCAAAGAAGGATTGATTAAATCATCCAAAATTTAGAGCGTGAAGTGGCAATTAGATCTATGCTTTGGAGGTATTCAGATTAATATTATCAATTAGAATAATTTATGGTTAGCTTGTTTGGACCAATAAAATGAAGTATCCGGGCTCCGCTTAGAAAAACCCAATTAGTACTATATCCATGATTACTATTTGTATCATATTATATTTATAAATTATAAATAGGAGTCATTTCTAACTGCTAATCATAATCAATCGAATAATTTGATAAATACGTCAAATATTTTGTGGAAGGCGTGAAATGAATTGAAAAAAAAAGGAAGTTGTAGCAAAAAGACGCGGTATTGGGGGCATTTGCCCTATATATGCAAATCAAAATCGGGCAGATCTTTACTCGGAGTAGAGCACAAACCTAAAAGAATTAAAGAAGCCCACTCAGGAACAAGAGAATGTTATCGTGATTTGAATTGGATCCCGATGAAAGAATACATCAATGAGAAGTTAGTTTGATAAGTTTAATGATGGTAAAAAAACCATCTTTCTTGAAAAATGGAGGAAAAACCCCTTCGTTATTCGTTAAATGGGATCTACATATTGATTCTTTTTTTTTTTCGCGATTTTTGATGAACCGTATGCATCAAAAGGTGCATGTACGGTTCACTTCGTAATATCTGCTTTACAGGGCAGTGCTTCTTTCTTTTGAGCTTAATAGGACTTTGGAGACGAAGTTGCCCTATACTTTAGGGTCGTATTCTTACCTCGGCCTCTTCTTGCCAGCAGAAGCCCAAGCCTTTAGCTCTCAAAGCCCCCACCTCTGCCTCTATGTCCCACCCACTCGAAATGACAACATGTTAGGTACTGTAATAGCAATCTTACCCACCTATTGAGGTGAGGGAAACGAGAGAACGATCCCACGATCGGAACTAGTCATCGTATATTACGTGTATAATACTCCCATCTATCCATTCAAGATATTCCCTCTCCCGCGTATGATTGAGCAAAAGCTGCAGTTAGAAGAGATTGGTGGGTAAAACTCGCATGTGCTTCTAATCATTAACTCGCGAGTCCGAGTTTGAACAGCACGGCATTCTACCCGATTATAAGATGAAGAATAGAAGTTCCGAGCCCTCACTATTTAGTGATTCGGGACGGGATCCAAGTACAGGTACAAAAGCAATCAACTGGAAGGGACGTGATCTAGCCTACGATCCCATCTCTCTTCTCCAACCAAAGCCGCCATCCAGATTCAGAAGCGGAAGCGGAAAGAGTTTACTGAAGAGGCTTTCATCACCTGTTGATCCAGTTTCCCTTTCGATGATTGAGTTCGAGATTTAGGGAGCTTAAAGGTTGGGGCCAATAGATAGTCAGTCTCTAGTCTCAGAAGAGTGCTTACCGCAATGAAATTGTTTTGCTGCGTCGCAGCTAGTTCCTACCGGCTCTATTCGTTAGGGATTTGGAAAAATCTTCCAGGCACGAGACCTGCTCTTCTATTTCGGTCAGAAAAGGGCAAACAGCCGTCAAAGTAACGAGAAAGACCGCCTTGCCCGATTATTCCTCGTGCGTCTTATTAGAATAAGATATTTCTTTTGACGACTTCACTATTGGTGGGAGGACTCACGACTGCTGTTGAGAAGAAGAAGAATCATTCACAGTCAGAAAGCTAGATCAAGAAAGCAAAGGAAAGGAGTAAAGGAAACCAGAGTCAAGGGATTCATTGAAGCATGAAAAGCGATCTTTATCTTTCTTCTCTTATGAAATTCTCGCCCCAGTAGCTATACAGGAGAGGTTCTTACCGTACTGACTCCTCCTTTCCTTACCTTAAATTAAAGAAGAAGGCGAGCTAGCAGATGAGCTAAGCAGCATAGATTTGGAATAGAGGGTGCCTAGCCTTAGCGGATTCCTCCTTCTAAGAGGGAAATAAGACCGGGAAGGACGCATCTAAGAGCTGCTAAAGCAAAGGTAAGAAAGGCAATTGGCCTACTCGAGACATTGAATAGTGTCAGGTTATGAGCTCCTTCGTGAGCAGTAAGAGGGCATTCTAACAAAGCACAGAGAAGAGCCTAAAGTCAGTCAAGCAGTAACGGGGCGAAGGGATTACCGTAGATCGGCCTTTGCCTTTTTCGGGTATTCCCTCTTTTTTTGAGACCTGAAGAGTTCTTATTCTTCAATAGCAGTCCCTTGCCCAGCTGGGTCGAGGTACCATGCCTTCTCCTTGCCAGATGGAGAGGGATTCGAATGATGAGAAAGTGCGATACCCACTTTTAATGGTAAATGCTGTAAGCTCCGGCTTTGCGATATGACCCACGGACCGAGCGAGGAAGGTGACCCTCCTTACCTTAGGGCTTCAAGCATTTCGATAGAAAGATGAGTGAAAAGACTGGAGTCTCACATTCGACAATCTATGAAAGAAGAGTGAAATTCCCAGTTAAGCATTCACAGAGTGCAGAGTTGGTAGGAGGAGGAAAAGACCATAGTCCCATTTGTTCGCTAAAGGTGGGCAGTGGAGTCGGAGGAACTACATCTGTGGAACACAGAAAGAAAGTGGGATTTCGTCCTATATCTGTAAACTAGTAGGATCTTTCTAGCTCAGAGTCTCACCCTCGGCTCACTGAACTACCTTTCCATTTCCTTTTCTTTTTGATTGAATTCCCAGCTCAAGGTACATAGATTTAGCTGTTTGAGTGGGGGCATTAGTCAAAAAAAGGCCTAACCAGTGTTAGCAGCTTCTCTGGTCTTGCCGCCTTTGCCCCTCTTCGCTTTTCTCTTGTTTTAGAAGCTGTGATCGGAACCTCTTTCGCGACTCCGGTACTATTGAATATGTTGCCGGAAAGCTAGTCGTACCAGGAACGAGAATATCAGAGTCGACATTACAAGGATAGATGGGATGAAAGGCGAATACAAGACTGCTGCAAGATAGCAACCATTGAACTAGGCAATCCAGCTGCCATCAAGAGCGAAGGAGAGTCAGTCCCGGACTGGCTATCGAGAAGCAAAGCAGCCGCCTTCACTCGGAGTCGGAGTTCTTTCTGAAGCGGATTCTCTCTTATATCATTATCTCTTATATCAAATTCTCAACTCATAAGAATGAAGGCACAGAGAGGTGTAAAATGGTGGTGAAGCACCTTTTTGGGGACTCCTTTTTCTAACTAAGAAAGCAGCAAATCCTTCTCACATATAGCCTTCGGCCTTGCTTAGCCTTATTTACCAGGAAAGATCAGATGAGATCTCTTAGCAAGAAGGGTTAGAATCCATGTGCGTATTCTAATGTCATGTCAAACCTGAAAACAGAAGAGCCAAAGATGGCATGGAGGATCCCCAACCTTCCCCAGCGTCGGAAGGTAAATAAACCTCTCTTTAAGCAGAAAAACAAGGGGGGCGAAGGACCCATTCACGATAGTTTCATCGGCCTTTCTAGATACTTGAAATCCCAAATTCCCCGGGGGAAAGCGCAATCACAACTGTAGAAGCTAATCCTCTTACTAGCGGATTTCCATCTCCTTCTTACTACCGACGCGGAATTGGCCCGCTTTAGCTGGCGAAAGGCACCTTCGGCTAGCTCCAAGTACAAGTACAGCTATGCTAGCGCGGACCTTTACCAGTCAACGCTTTCGGGGTCTAAGCTTTCTCTCCTTAACTTTGCAATCATCCTTCTCGAAAAGCCTTCGTCATTGGGCGGAGTGAGGAAAAAAAACCTTTCTTCCACGACTCTCGCTTGGGTTTTCACTTCGGAGTTCTGACCCTCTCGACTTTTTGGTCTGGCGAATTCGAGTGGTAAACGCGGCTTCAAAAGAGGTGGCCTTTGGTCTCGACTTGACTCTTTATGAGGGGTCTGATAGTCCTTTTGATGGGCTAGCCTTTGCCCTTTACCTAGCATACACACATTGAGAGGGACGACTACTAGACAGCACGAGCACTCCTACACTTATATAGAGATTGCTCCCAAGCGCTGAAACAGAACTCAAACTACCTGCAAGTAGCAATTACACTGACTCAGGGGAATATAAGGTATGGGGAATATGAATAAGGGCTGGGGAAAGCAGGCTCTGAGGCAAGCAACTAGATCAGGGACTGACTCTAAGCTAGAATCCGTAAAGAAGGGACTGACTTTTCACTAAAATGCATGCAATTCTTTCTCCTTTCGCAGGGAGAAGCTAGGGCTATAGACTGTAGGGGTAGGGGAGAAGGAATGGAAAGAAAGCAAAGGGAACTGGCCTTACCTTAGGATTGATACTAGATCGCTTAAAGTTACAATAGGAAAAACTCAAACACTGGGACTCCTGCTTGGGGTGCACACTGAAAAGCTTTAGCCCATATAACAGACTTATGCATGCCAACTATCCAACTTTTACATGCCTTCTTCCCCCAGGTCCTATTAAGATTCAGAATCAGGTAATCCAACTGGGAATATGCTATTGCACTGGTAGCCACAAGGAAGGAAGCCTAGAAAGGGTCAGCGGGGCAATCAAAAAAGACCTGCTTTTGACGCTGGCCAGGCATACTAATTCGTTCGGACTATCCAACCATGAATTCCTCTTCTTTTCCCGGCGATTGTAAGGATGGAAGGACCACCCGATTCTACATAAGGCTATTCTCGGCTAGTAGATAGAATCATTTCATCAGGCCCGCTTGACTATCCATAACTTTTGGGATTGGCTAAGAGGTTCACGCGGGTTATTATATACTGCTACTGGATTGCTCTCAATCGGCTATCAACTACTTTTTTTTAGGGGGGGGGGAATTGTAACTTCGAATGGAAGTGGGACTGCCCTATATTATATGGTCAAGCCAAGCAAAAAGGAAACTCCCGTATCCATTGAATATCTCTTTCAGTGCCCGGTTTCCACAAAAAAGCATTGCCCTTCGTAGCTGCATTAGGAGACATTAGATAGACTCCGGTGATACACTAAGAGAGTCGGCTAGTTAGTACACAACGAGGATTCCCCGCCTGACATCTAGGGCAGTCCCTTTCCTAGATGGAGTAGCTGAAGAACGAGCTAGAAAGAGGATAATTTATTATAGCCAACTCAATTCAAGCAAGAGCTCGAAAAGCAGTGCACTGAAAACAAGTAGCTTAGGATCTTTGGTCAGGTAGCTTAGGGGAACTTGTTCTCGTTTCTATAGCTTGGTTAGCAGATGGGTAATCAGAGGCCCCTACTTTGAACTAGGTTTGAAACTCTACAAGGTGGGCAAGATGACATATCTATCACCAAGTGCAATGGAGCTTGGACATAACCCATAGATAGAAGTTAGACACCTACATCTTGTTCTCTTTCAGATCGTTTCTAAAAAAATAAGAAATGATACCTAGATCACTACTCCTCTTACCTTATTATTACCACCAGTGCGGATCTAGGGAAGACAAAGAAGAAAGATGCTTCTGAGACTATCAAGATATGTAGGTAGCTTGATATGTAGGGGAACTCGATGAACTTCTATGAGTGTAGGTCATAGGAGGTAGTCCATCTGAGCCCCCCTTCCCTTATGTTGTTGAAAGGCATTCTTCACGTCCCGCGGTGGCTCCATAGACCGAACTCCCTCCTTCTACGCGCCCTACAGATTCTACCAATTGGCCCGAGAGCTACGCCCTTAACTTATAGAAGTCAAGCTTTCTTCCCAAAGATTCTGTTCCCTAAGGCAAAGTGAATGGCAAGTTCGGGAATGTTTAGGCTTCACATTAATAGAATGAGAAATAGGAAAGATAGCTTGGTTAGGTTCTGAGTCACCAAATACGATTGGTGATCTCCAGAGAAAAAGATAAATATTTGTATCAAGATTGGTAGATTCGGGGACGGGCTTAGACTTTATTGGCGGGCTTTACGGGAGACACTAACCCCCTCTATACGAGAGAGCCTTACTGAATAATGAATAATAAAAAGAAGCTAGAGGCCCACTCTGACTTAGAGTAGTCATCGCGTAAATTCAAGAGGTGCCATCTTGCCTCGCACACCCCGCTCTTTAAAGGTTAGGGTATATATGTCCCCTCTCCCCCCGATATGTTGTCTATCAAGGGAAGGTTCTGGGCCATAGGCTTCTTTAGCTGACAGTAGAGGAGAGTAGAAAGCCATAGGTCGATAGCCCGGTTTTGATTGAATATCCTTATCCGCGCTTCCAGGCTTCCTAAGGGAGTTAGCTTGATCCCCCGGTTCTATCGATGCCTTCCTTCGCTCGGAAATCCAATAACATCGTTGTTAGTCGGGCCGGGGTCACATGGAAAAGTAATAGTCCGAAGGAGCTGTTGAAACAACTGGTGCTTGCCCGGACCCGGGGGTATTGTCTCAACGAATAAGTTCTTGTAGGAGTGAAGTTTTTATATAATTCGGCAAGCAAAAAAAAAAAGAAATCCATGGTTGATCAGCAGAAGCAGATGCCATAGAACGGTATTCGGCTTCAGCACTAGATCTAAATATAGATCAGTGCAGCAAGATGTAGCTCATCCCCACTCTCAGTAACTTCATGATGAAAGATGGGAGGAATGAATGGTAAGTATAAGAATGGTCAGTCAGGCGGCAGGGGGAGACAAGACGGTACGCCTACTCCCTAAAGAGATGGAAACCCTACCTATGCAAGATTGAATGCAGTGCTGCTTGGACAACATCATTTAGTACAGTCAGCTAGGAAGCACTAGCTAGGCAAGTCATACTGGGAATGCTGTTCCACACATTGGCTCAATTCTACATCAAATTCTTCCTTCGCCCAGCTGAGAGGTGGCCATAGAGGACATGCAAACTTTCCAAAGAGATGTGAGAGAGAGGTGGTATGTTTTGACGAATGACTACTCTTTTCCCTTTAGGTGGTATTCTAAAAAAAGCATACAAATCAATAAGAAGTGGTATCTGTTGATGAAATGCCATTGCATGGATCTCCCTCCACCCACAGCAAGAGAAGCATTTGATGGCGAGGTAAAAGCACAAGGATGAATGCCCTTGGTCCTCTCTTTGATAGTCCGATTCGTACATCAAATAATTCATGTAGTAGATCGATCTAGTAATTGGTCAATGACATGCGAGTTACATGATTGATCTGCAAGGGAGAATCAATGCGATTAGACAGGAAGGCTAGCTTGAATGAACAGTAGCACAGGTATAGGACTTCGAAGCTTCTTTGACCACTGACATATCAATGAATGGAACTGAAAGACGAGAGTGAAAGAGCGGGAGCACAAACGAGGTAGCTTATGCTTTTTTTCATCCTCACTCGAGGGAGATCTAGCCACTCCTACTACTAGCTTCCTAACTCGGATAGAAAGCAACTCACTATAAAAAACCTAACAGAAGAATAAGGATCAACGAACCGGGGGGAGCAAACCACCACTGCTGATATGGAATTCTATTTCCACTTTCAGTTTCACCTCTCTTGTCGAATGTGTGCGGACCTTGTCTCCTCGCTGGCCGTCATCCCGGCCCTTCTACTTCGTGGTCTTTTTACCTCTCCTT